GATTAAAAATGTTGGATTTTTTAGCATTGAAAAATCTACTGGTAAATTTAGTAGAACTTTTTAGGTAATTTTTTATGGGGAGGTTTGATATGACATGCATATATATATATATATAACGCGGATGGCTAATCGATATCTCAACTTGTTAGCTCGGACGTTCTCGAACCTTCCTTGGTTTCGGGGTTTGACAAGGAGAACAGGATTTGCTGAGCGTAGGGGGTAAGGGGGTTTGTCGCGTGAAAACCAAAAGAAGGGGGCGTATATATTAGGGTAAGTTGAAGAAGAGATGGATATGTTATGCACTTGATAGAGTATAATGTAATTCTTAAGTTATGTCTTTCAATGATGAATGAAATTTTAATTCATGCAAGGAAATGTACCACCTTGAGATGTTACTTGAGCCTGCACTCTGAGATGTAAAGTGAAAGGAAACCAAAAAAGAGAACCCCTATGCATATAAAAGAACGCCCGGCATGTTGGGTAACGAGGAGTATGTAATTCCACCATTAATCAGATGCAAGTATAATTATCAGGAGGTGGAGTATATAATAGTAGGTACCTGAAATAGGAACCAGATACCAGGAATAGTTCACAGTGTGCTACCCCCACATGTTGTGTCCCTGATTCTATCATGCATGATATGCCTTATATGAACCGGTTGGTGGTCTCTTACTACATTAATATGGTTACGTTAAACCTTAGGTGGTGATTTCGAGGAAAGTATTGAGTGCCATATCTAGGGGAAAAACCTAGTTCCCAGGTTAAAATAAATTATTTATGAGTTTTAGTGATTAGCTTATGTACGTCTTAGACGTTAGTACTTGCTTTTAGGTTAAGATAAATGAATGGTGATAATACATATATATGCACTAACACAACACACAATATTACGAATAATATTATGTGTTGCGTTAGACCATTTATAAGTACTGTACACATGTAATACTATACACGGTACGGAACCATATAGGTTACTATCAGAAGATAGTTTAATTTAGAATTCTGGCTTTGGGAGCCAGGGGTGGGAGTTAAAATCTCCCTTTTCTGGGCGCTAGGAGGGGGTTTAACCCTCGGTCTTCGGATTACAAGACCGATGCTTTCAAGCTAAGCTACTAGGGCAAGCTCATTTCAATGCTTTATTCTCTGCCCACCCTGCGAGTGGGGCGAGAAGAAGGAAGAGTGCGAAGTATAGCACTGACGCGATTTGGCCGATGATAATATATGGGTGCTCTACGGGTATGCCTCCAATTCATGTTAAGATGGCTATATCTGCCACCAGGGTTCAGAATAAGAACTGAGTGATTGGGCGGAAGGTTAATCCACGCTGTTTTGAGGTATGTAAGATGGGGACTACCAGTAACACCAGAATGCTAAATAACAATGCCAGGACCCCTCCTAGCTTGTTCGGAATGGATCGTAGAATGGCGTAGGCAAACAAGAAGTATCACTCCGGTTGGATGTGTGGTGGAGTAACTAGGGGGTTTGCTGGGGTGAAATTTTCTGGGTCGCCTAGAAGGGTGGGGGAGAATAACGTTAGGGATGTGAGAGCTAGAAGTATCAGTACAAAGCCAAGGAGGTCCTTATATGAGAAGTATGGGTGGAAAGAGATTTTATCCGCGTCGGAGTTTAGCCCGGCAGGGTTATTTGATCCGGTTTCGTGAAGAAATAGTAAATGCAGGACTGTTGCACCGGCGATAACGAACGGGAATAAGAAGTGAAAGGCGAAGAATCGTGTCAACGTTGCGTTATCTACTGAAAAGCCACCTCAAATCCACTGGACAAGGGTGTCTCCTATATAGGGGACTGCTGATAATAAATTTGTGATCACGGTGGCCCCTCAAAAAGACATTTGACCCCATGGGAGTACATAGCCTACGAAGGCTGTCATTATAACTAGAAGAAGTAGAACTACACCAACGTTTCAGGTCTCCTTATAAAGGTATGAGCCGTAGTAGAGGCCGCGGGCAATGTGTATGTAAATACAGATAAAGAAGAATGATGCGCCGTTGGCATGCATGTTCCGAATGAGTCAGCCATAATTTACATCACGACAGATGTGTGTTACGGATGAAAATGCAGTTGAGATATCAGAGGTATAATGTATAGCTAGAAATAGTCCTGTTAAGATCTGAGTAATTAAGCATAATCCAAGGAGGGACCCGAAGTTCCATAGCGCTGAAATGTTAGATGGTGTTGGGAGGTCGACTAGCGCACCGTTGGCGATTTTTATCAGTGGGTGGGTTTTTCGTAGGCTTGCCATTATTGTTCTTGTAGTTGAATTACAACGGTGTTTCTTCAAGTCACTGGTCTCGGTTAAAATCTGAGCAGGAATTATGACCTATTTCGTGTTTTTATTACTTATAGCTTTAATTGTGGGATTGATTGCCGTTGCGTCTAATCCCACGCCGTATTTTGCTGCTTTAGGGCTAGTGGTGGCAGCGGGAGTCGGGTGTGGGGTGTTGGTTGGGTGCGGAGGGTCCTTTTTGTCCCTAGTCCTTTTCCTAATTTATTTGGGGGGAATGCTCGTGGTATTTGCTTACTCGGCAGCGTTGGCTGCTGAGCCCTTCCCGGAGGCCTGGGGGAGCCGTTCGGTGGTTGGGTACGTTCTGACCTACTTGCTAGGGGTCGTGCTGATGGCCGGGTTGTTTTGAGGGGGGTGACACGAGGGTTCTTGGGTAGTTATTGATGGTTTAAAAGAGCTTTCCGTACTACGGGGGGATGTTGGGGGTGTGGCCATGATGTATTCTCTTGGGGGGGCCATATTAGTTCTTTGCGCCTGGGTGTTGCTCTTAACTCTACTTGTGGTGTTGGAGCTGACCCGGGGTTTAAGTCGGGGAACACTCCGGGCGGTTTAAATAAGGGCCAGGAGAACTGCCAAGGCCGTGGTTAAAAGGAAGATGGTTAAATATGTTTTAATTGTTCCTCGTGAGATATCGTTTATCACTTTCGCTACTATTATCTGCGTAAGTGCTACTCCTTTCGGACCTGCAGTTTGAAGCCAGGTTTGGTCTAGTTTAGTGGCAGCTGACTGTCCGATGACCAGGCTGGCTTTTGGGGAGAGGCGGTGCACCAATGCAGGGAAGTACCCTAGTATATTTGAGAAGTGGTGCGCTGACGCCTTGTGGGAGGTCTTGGCTGGGTTGTTGGTCGTCGCTGCGAGTTCTATAGCCACGAGAAGTCCAATAATAGTTACAATGAGGGCTGCCATTTTTAGGGTAGGTGGTATTGTCGTGACGGGTGTTTTCGAGGGCAGGAAGTTGGATGTAATAACAAGGCCCGCAATGATGCTTCCTCAGGCAAGCCGCTTGATAGGGCCAATGACTAATGGGTTGTTTTCGTTGATAGGGGAGAGCGGAAGAAATCGGGGGGTCCCCATAGTAACGAAATATACAACACGGAAGCTGTAAACTGCAGTGAAGGACGTGGCAACCAGCGTTAGGGTAAGGGCTCAGGCGTTAAGGTAGGAGGTGTTCAGGGCCTCAATAATGGCATCCTTTGAGAAGAATCCGGCGAGGAAGGGGGTGCCTGTGAGCGCTAGGCTCCCAACCGTAAGATAGGCTGAGGTAGCAGGTATAAGCTTGTGAAGGCCCCCCATTTTCCGAATATCTTGCTCATCATTGAGACTATGAATAATAGACCCGGAGCAGAGGAACAGTATGGCCTTGAAGAATGCGTGGGTACAAATATGAAGAAATGCTAGTTGTGGTTGGTTTAGTCCAATAGCAACTATTATTAACCCAAGCTGACTTGATGTTGAGAAAGCGACAATTTTCTTGATGTCATTTTGAGTTAGGGCGCAGGTGGCTGTATACAAAGTAGTTAGTGCTCCTAGACAGAGGCAGGCCGTTAGTGCGAGCTCATTATTTTCCATGAGCGGATGAAGGCGAATCAACAAGAAGATACCTGCGACCACTATGGTGCTGGAGTGAAGTAGCGCTGATACTGGCGTCGGGCCCTCTATGGCTGACGGAAGTCATGGGTGTAGACCAAACTGGGCCGACTTTCCAGCTGCGGCAAGGATGAGTCCAATTAAAGGAGTTGTCATATCGAAGTTTTTCGACAAAGAGAAAATTTGTTGAATCTCTCAAGAGTTCAGATTTATTGCGAATCAGGCCATAGCGAAGATTAGTCCGATATCCCCAACACGGTTATAAATGACTGCTTGGAGGCCTGCTGTGTTGGCGTCTGCTCGTCCGTGTCACCAGCCAATGAGTAGGAAGGACATGATTCCAACTCCCTCCCAACCAATAAATAGTTGGAATATGTTGTTTGCTGTAACGAGGGTAATTATAGCTACCAGGAACAAGAGCAAATACTTGAAGAACCGGTTAATGTTGGGGTCGGAGTGTATATACCATAGTGCAAATTCTAAGATTGATCATGTTACATAGAGGGCAATAGGGGTAAAAATAAGGGAGTAGTGATCAAACTTAAAGCTAATACTCACGTCAAACACTTGTGTGCTTATTCATTGCCAGTTTGTAGAAATACTTTCTATTCCTTGGTCAAGAAAAATCATAAGCGGTAATAGGCTGATGAAGAACGCAGTACTGACGGCATTTTTAACGTGCGTGGCGGCCCACCCTGACTTTTGGGGGTTTGGATTTAGCGTTGTCAGTAGCGGGAAAATAAGGACTGTGAGGATTAAAAGGAATGAGGACGATATGGTTAGGGCTGCTGGGGTCATAGCTTCCGCTTGGATTTGCACCAAGAGTTTTTGGTTCCTAAGACCAACGGATGAGCTGTTATCCTTCGGAAGCCCAAAAAAGCCGAGGATTTTAACCTCGGTGCGTAAGTATTAGCAGTACTTACTGATTTCTGTCCTTCTTTGGTGAGTAAGGGGGTTTTAACCCCTGTCTTCAGAATCACAATCTGATATTTTGATTAAACTATACTTACTAGTAACACCACCCTCATATAAGTTCTGGCTTTGCTACAAGGAGAACTACTGGAGTAAGGTGAAGGGCTATTAGTAGATGTTCTCGGGTGTGGAATGGTAGGAGTTTTATTATATGGCTTGGGGTTGGTCCGCGTTGGGATATCAAGAACATATAAAGGGAATAGGCTGCGGTAATTAATGTCCCCAGTCCGGTGAGGGCAATAGTTCAGGGGGACCAGTTAAAGAGAGTCGTAATAATTATAAGCTCCCCCATTAGGTTGGGGAGGGGGGGCAATGCTAGGTTGGCCAGGTTTGCAATAAATCATCACACTGCTGTCAGCGGAAAGATTACTTGCAATCCTCGAGCGAGAACTATAGTCCGGCTATGGGTCCGTTCATACGCGGTATTAGCTAGGCAGAATAGTATAGAGGATACTAGTCCGTGAGCAATTATTAGAATAATTGCTCCTGAGAACCCCCAGGGGGTTTGAATGAGAATGCCCCCTGCTACAAGGCCCATATGGCTTACAGAGGAGTAAGCGATTAGTGACTTGAGATCGGTTTGTCGGAGGCAAATAGAGCCTGTCATGATGATGCCCCAGAGTGCTAGAACGATGAATGGATAAATTAGTTCTTTAGAGAGTGGGTCTAACATAATCATTATCCGTATCATGCCATACCCCCCTAGTTTTAATAGAATTGCCGCTAGCACTATAGATCCGGCAACGGGGGCTTCTACGTGTGCTTTTGGTAGCCACAGGTGTACCCCATACAGTGGTATTTTTACTAGAAAGGCGATCAAGCAGCCCGCCCATCAAATCTTGTGACCCCAGGAGTCCAGTAGCAGTGGTTGGGCATATTGGATAACTAACAGAGAGAGAGTCCCCGTGGACTGTTGCAGCAGAAGTAGGGCTACTAAAAGCGGGAGGGACCCTGCTAAGGTGTAAAATAGAAAGTAGGTACCTGCGCTGAGGCGCTCAGTTTGGTTACCTCAGCGGGTAATAATAATAAGGGTGGGGATAAGCGTGGCTTCAAATATAATATAAAATATAATAATTTCTGTGGCGCCGAAAGCTATAATTAGGAAAGTCTGTAGTGAGGTCAGGAGTGTGATGTACAGGCGTTGTCGGCTGATCGGCTCGGGGTTAATATGGTTTTGGCTGGCCAAAATCATTAAGGGTAGAAGTCAGCATGTTAGGACCAGAAGAGGCGTAGACAAGGGGTCTGTAGCCAAGTATGAGTTGGATGTAGTTCATCCGGTTTCTGAGGTTCATTTAAGCCATGTGAGGCTAATAAGGGCGATAGAGAGACCGTGAGTAGTTGTGGCTGTCCATAACCACTTTGGAGCGACCAGCCAAATTGTTGGGAATATTATGATTGTGGGAATTAGCACTTTTAGCATTGGAGCAGATTAAGGTTTTGTAAGCGGTCAGTGCCGTGGGTCCGGGCTGTGGCTACCAAAAGTGCAAGGCCTGTGCTCGCTTCACAGGCGGAGAAGGCTAGTAACAGTATAGGGGCTGTAGAGAAGCTTGTTGATTCAAATTGCAGTGCTCATAGAGCTAGTGCAATAAATAGGGATAGTATTATTCCTTCTAAGCATAACAGTGCTGAGAGTAGATGTGTGCGGTGAAACGCTAATCCTATGAGCCCTAAAATAAAGGCTGAGCTAAAGCTAAAGTGTACTGGTGTCATAAGGGGGCCGTGGATTTAAACCACAATTTTCTGAGCCGAAATCAGAGGTCTTCTTTGGACTAGCCCTCTATTCCGCTCATTCCAGGCCTCCCTGGGTTCATTCGTAGACTAATCCAAGGGTTAAGAGTATTAGGACTGTGGTGGCTCAGAAGAATGTTCCGGTCGGGCTGTGGAGTTGATCTCCTCAAGGTAGGGGAAGGAGAAGGGCAATCTCTAGGTCAAATAAAAGGAACAGAATTGCTACTAGGAAGAATCGTAAGGAGAAGGGCAATCGGGCAGATCCTAGTGGATCAAATCCGCATTCATAAGGGGAAAGCTTTTCTGCGTCTGGGTTTATCTGCGGCAGTCAGAAAGATACAATTGCCAGAACTGATGACAGGGCTATTGTGATAGTAAAGATAGTTGCAATTAAATTCATTATCTTTCCTTGGGATTTAACCAAGACTAAATGATTGGAAGTCACTTGTACTAACTTTAATACTAGAAAGATATGAGCCTCATCAATAGATTGATACGTAAAGGAATAGTCATACCACGTCAACGAAGTGTCAATACCAGGCAGCGGCTTCAAAGCCGAAGTGGTGTTCAGATGTAAAGTGATATTGAATCTGACGGAGAAGGCAGACGGCTAGAAAGGTTGAGCCGATAATAACATGTAGTCCGTGGAATCCTGTAGCAACAAAGAATGTAGAGCCGTATACTCCGTCTGCAATTGTAAAAGGTGCTTCATAATATTCTATGCCTTGGAGGGCAGTAAAATAAAATCCTAATAGGATTGTAAGCGCGAGAGACTGAATGGCTTGTTTCCGTTCGCCCTGTATGATACTGTGGTGGGCTCATGTAACTGTTACCCCTGATGCTAATAATACGGCTGTATTGAGGAGAGGTACTTCAAAGGGGTCTAGTGTAGTAACTCCTGTAGGAGGTCAACATCCGCCTAGTTCAGGTGTTGGGGCCAGGCTTGAGTGGTAGAAGGCTCAAAAGAAACCCAGGAAAAAGAATACTTCGGAGGTAATAAATAGGATTATTCCATATCGCAGTCCTTTTTGGACTGGCGGTGTGTGGTGACCTTGAAAGGTCCCTTCCCGAATTACATCACGTCATCACTGAAATATCGTAAGAAGTAATAGAATTAATCCAAGGGTTATTAGTGTTACTGAGTGGAAGTGAAATCAGATTGCTAGGCCGGATGTCATTAGTAGGGCACCGACGGCTCCGGTTAGTGGTCATGGGCTAGGATCAACCATATGATATGCATGTGCTTGGTGGGCCATTAAACGTTCTCCTGCAGGTAAAGGCTTAGGAGTAATACAAATACGTAGGCTTGAATTATTGCTACTGCAACTTCTAAAAGTGTTAGAAGGAAGAGCACAGCGGCTGTCAGGATTGCTACTGTTGGCATTATTGGCAATAACACGAACACGGCTGTGGCAATGAGTTGGATCAGCAGGTGGCCTGCAGTCAGGTTGGCTGTAAGTCGGACCCCTAGGGCTAGTGGTCGGATGAACAGGCTAATTGTTTCGATAATAATTAATACAGGAATCAGGGGAATAGGGGTCCCTTCTGGTAAAAGATGTCCGAGGGCAACTGTTGGTTGGTTACGCATGCCAATAATAACTGTGGCAAGCCAGAGTGGAACAGCAAGACCTATGTTTAACGACAGTTGCGTCGTAGGCGTAAAGGTATATGGGAGAAGGCCTAGCATGTTAATAGTGATAAGAAATACTATTAAAGAGGTTAATATTAGTGCTCATTTGTGTCCTCCTACATTTAGAGGCATTATTAATTGGTTAGTAAACCGGTTAATAAATCACGTTTGAACAGTAATAAGTCGGCTATTTACTCAGCGAGATGATGGGGTCGGAAACAATACTCATGGGAGTGCAATTGCAACGGCGATGAGTGGAATTCCCAGGAAGGATGGGCTTGCAAATTGATCAAAAAAGCTTGCTATCATGGTCAGTTTCAGGATTCAGTTTTATGTTTTTCTTCACTTATTGGGGTTGGCTCATTCGGTGCCGTGTGGCTTAAGACTTTGGTTGGAATAACAGTGAGGAAGATGATTCATGAAAATACTAGGATTGCGAATCAAGGATTGGGGTTGAGTTGGGGCATTTCACTAGAGGTGGTCGGTAGTCACCAAACTTTGGCTTAAAAGGCCAATGCTTTGTCCAATAATTAGCTTTCTAGTGAGGCGTCTTCTAGTATTAATGAGGACCAGCTCTCGAAATGTTCTAGTGGGACGGCTTCAACCACAATAGGCATAAAGCTGTGGTTGGCGCCGCAGATCTCGGAGCATTGTCCATAGAATACACCTGGGCGCGAGGCGATAAAGGCAGTTTGGTTTAATCGCCCAGGCACTGCATCTATTTTTACACCGAGAGAGGGGATGGCCCAAGAGTGTAATACGTCTTCAGCGGATACTAGAACACGAATTGGTGATTCTATCGGGACTACTATTCGGTGGTCTGTCTCTAGGAGTCGAAATTGGCCGGGGGTGAGGTCTTGGGTTGGAATTATGTATGAGTCAAATCCTAGGTCTTCGTAGTCTGTGTATTCGTAGCTTCAATATCATTGGTGTCCTATGGCCTTGATTGTTAAGTGGGGGTCATTAATTTCGTCTATGAGGTATAAAATTCGAAGGGAGGGGAGAGCAATTAAAACTAGAATAACCGCTGGTAGAACTGTTCATACAATTTCGATTTCTTGGGAGTCTAAAATATATTTATTGGTAAGCTTAGTGGAAACCATTGCAACAATAATGTAGAGTACTATTGTGCTAATTAAAAATACAATTATTAGGGCGTGGTCATGGAAGTGAAGAAGTTCTTCTATAACGGGTGATGCCGCGTCTTGGAATCCTAGTTGTGTGGGATGTGCCATTAAGTCTTAGCTTAAGACACACAGGGGTTTAACCTGCAATTTCACCTCGACAAGGTGATGTAATTTGCGTATTTTACTAATGTCTTTAGAAGAAAGTGACAGAGTGGTTATGTGACTGGCTTGAAACCAGTACATGGGGGTTCAATTCCTCCCTTTCTCGTTAGTTTGATTGAACTTGAACAAATGCTGGTTCCTCAAATGTGTGATATGGTGGAGGGCAGCCGTGAAGTCATTCTACATTTGTTGTAGTTAACTCTACTGAGGATACTTCTCGTTTGGCCGCGAAGGCTTCTCAGAGAATAAATAGGAACATAATTACTGCTACCAGTGAGACGAGTGAACCGATGGATGACACTGTATTTCATAGGGCATAAGCGTCTGGGTAGTCAGAATACCGTCGTGGCATACCTGCTAGACCTAGAAAATGTTGTGGGAAGAATGTAAGGTTAACACCAATAAACATTACAGCAAAGTGGATTTTTGTTCAAGTGTCATTTAAGGTGTAGCCTGAAAATAATGGGAACCAGTGAACGAAGGCTGCTATGATAGCAAATACAGCCCCTATTGATAATACATAGTGGAAGTGAGCAACGACATAGTATGTGTCATGAAGTACAATGTCAAGTGATGAGTTGGCGAGGACAATTCCTGTTAGTCCTCCCACCGTAAAGAGGAAAATAAAACCTAAGGCCCATAATATAGGAGTTTCCCACTTGATAGAGCCCCCGTGTAGTGTAGCAAGTCAGCTAAATACTTTTACACCGGTTGGAATGGCAATGATTATTGTTGCAGATGTAAAGTAGGCACGGGTGTCTACATCCATACCGACGGTAAACATGTGATGGGCTCAGACGATGAATCCGAGGAGGCCAATGGCCATCATGGCCCAAACTATACCCATATAGCCGAAGGGTTCTTTTTTACCTGCATAGTAAGCTACAACATGTGAAATAATGCCGAATCCGGGTAAAATAAGAATATAAACCTCCGGATGGCCAAAGAATCAGAATAGATGTTGGTATAAGATGGGGTCTCCTCCCCCGGCTGGGTCGAAGAATGTGGTGTTAAGATTACGGTCAGTCAGAAGTATTGTAATCCCGGCAGCAAGGACAGGTAGCGACAGGAGTAGGAGGACAGCAGTTACAAGTACGGCTCACACAAAGAGAGGCGTTTGATACTGGGAGATGGCTGGGGGTTTCATATTGATAATTGTGGTAATAAAGTTAACTGCCCCTAAAATCGATGATACACCTGCTAGATGTAGGGAGAAAATTGTGAGGTCTACTGATGCTCCTGCGTGGGCGAGGTTACCTGCGAGCGGAGGGTATACAGTTCACCCTGTCCCAGCGCCAGCCTCAACACCAGAAGAAGCTAGTAGTAGAAGGAATGACGGGGGCAGAAGTCAGAAGCTCATATTATTTATTCGCGGGAACGCTATGTCAGGTGCACCAATTATTAGGGGTACAAGCCAGTTTCCGAATCCGCCAATAAGAATAGGCATTACTATAAAGAAAATTATTACAAAGGCGTGGGCGGTGACGATAACATTATAAATCTGGTCATCGCCTAAGAGTGATCCAGGTTGGCTAAGCTCGGCTCGAATAAGGAGGCTCAAAGCGGTTCCCACTATCCCGGCTCAGGCACCAAATACAAGATAAAGGGTACCAATGTCTTTGTGGTTTGTAGAGAAGAATCAGCGTGTAATTGCCACAGGTAGGGTAGCCGAGTGCCTAGGCGGTGGGTTGTAGCCCCGAAGACAGAGGTTCAAATCCTCTTCCTATCAAAGCCCCGTGGTGGAGTAACACGCCGGATTGCAAATCCAGAGACGCAGAGTAACAGCCTGCCGGGGCTTTTCCCGCCTTACTAGGCCATGGCGGGAAAAGTAGATGGATGCTCGCTGGCTTGAGCGCTTAGCTGTTAACTAAGAATTTGTAGGATCGAGGCCTTCCCATCTAGAAAGGCCTTAGTTTAATAAAAACATCTGATTTGCAATTAGAAAATGCAAGATAGACTCCTGTAGGTCTTATCAGGGACTAGAAGATTCTCACTTCTGCTTAGAGCTTTGAAGGCTCTCGGTCTAATGCTATCCTAAGTCCCTAGGTGACTAGTATTATAATAGTCGGTGCCACGGGTAAAAGGCCCAGAGCCATTACGGTAGAAAGGGCTAGAGGGAACGAGGCCTGAGTCGTTTGAACCCGTCAAGGGGTAACAAAGGCACTTGTACTGGGGGAGATGGTAAGTGTTATGGTGTAACAAAGTCGTAAATAGAAGTAAAGGCTAAGCAGAGCGGCGAGGGCCATCACTGTGGCAAGGAGGGGGAGGCCCTGCTTTGCTAATTCTTGTAGAATCAGTCATTTTGGCATAAACCCGGTAAGTGGGGGTAGCCCTCCAAGTGACAATAGTACCAAGGCGGCAGCTGTTGTTAAAATAGGGCTCTTAGATCAAATGGTTGCGAGGGTGCCAATTTTTGTGGAGGATGAGGCCTTCAAGGTCAGGAATGCGGAGGATGTCATAAAAACATATACTAGTAGTGCAAGAAGGGTAAGTTGCGGGGCATACTGAAGAACAACAATTATCCAGCCTATGTGTGCAATGGAGGAATAGGCTAAGATTTTTCGTAATTGGGTTTGGTTCAGTCCGCCCCACCCCCCGACAAGAGTAGATAGTAGCCCGAGGGTCGTGAGCAGTAAGGGGTCAATCGCGTGAGCTGTTTGGATAATGAGGGCGAGCGGGGCGAGCTTTTGTCAGGTAGATAAAACTAGTCCGGTAAGGAGATCTAGGCCCTGTAACACTTCAGGTATTCAGAAGTGTATTGGTGCTAATCCAATTTTAAGTGCTAGGGCGGTAATGACTATTGCGCTGGCAATGGGGTTTGACATATCATTTATATCCCAGTTCCCCGTAAGTCAGGCATTGGTTGTGCTCGCAAAAAGGATTATGGCTGCGGCAGTGGCCTGGGTAAGAAAATACTTTGTGGTGGCCTCCACCGCGCGGGGGTGGTGGTGCTGCGCTATTAAAGGGATAATTGCTAGGGTATTAATCTCTAGTCCTATCCAGGCTAATAGCCAGTGGGAGCTGGCAAAGGTGAGGGTGGTCCCTAAGCCAAGGCTTGACAATAGCGTTGTTAATACGTAAGGGTTCATTGATGGAGGAGGGAGTTTAACCGTCATGTCCGGGGTATGGGCCCGAAAGCTTATTTAGCTGACCCCATCTAGAAAGTGGTGTAGAGGAAGCACTAAGAGTTTTGATCTCTTGGGCATGGGTTCGATCCCCTTCTTTCTAAGAACTGAGGGGATTTTAACCCCTGTTGGCCACTCCATCAAAGTGGTCCCTAGGCATTCGGGCACAGTTCCTAAACTACAGTTGTGGGGGAAGGCCCGCTAGTGCAATCGGGAGGGAGATGTGTCATAACACAAGAGCTAGTGTTAAAGGAAGAAAATTCTTCCATACAAGGTGCATAAGCTGGTCGTACCGAAATCGCGGATAGGAGGCCCGGACCCATAAGAATATTACGGACAAGAGTGCGGCCTTAATTATAAGGCCAACCGTTGTTAGCTCTGGCATGCCAGGAAAATATGATGTTCCTAAAAACAGGACGGCAGATAGAGTATTTATTAACAAAATATTTGCGTACTCGGCGAGAAAAAACAGGGCGAAGGGTCCACCCGCGTATTCTACGTTAAAGCCGGATACGAGTTCTGATTCACCTTCTGTTAAATCAAAGGGTGCACGGTTAGTCTCGGCCAGGGTGGAGATGTATCATATTGCGGCTAAGGGTCATGCAGGAATAAGTAGTCATACGCTTTCCTGGGCCGTGTTAAATGTTTGAAGGGTATAACCCCCCGAGAAGACAATGACTGAAAGCAGAATAAGTCCAAGGCTTACCTCATATGAAATCGTTTGGGCGACCGCTCGTAGGGCCCCGATTAGCGCGTATTTCGAATTTGAGGCCCACCCTGAGCCAAGGATAGAATATACTGCGAGGCTTGACAATGCCAGGATAAACAGGACCCCCAAGTTAAGGTCAATTACGGGGTGAGGTATGGGCATGGGCGCCCATAGGGTTAAGGCCAGAGTTAGTGCAAGAATAGGGGTTGCCAAAAATAAGAAGGGGGATGAGGTGGAGGGACGGACGGGCTCTTTGATGAATAACTTTACCCCATCGGCGATAGGTTGCAGCAACCCATAGGGTCCAACTACATTAGGGCCCTTCCGTAGCTGCATATATCCTAGTACTTTTCGCTCAAGCAAGGTTAGGAAGGCTACGGCCAATAGGACGGGGACGATATAGGCAAGGGGGTTAATTAGGTGGGTTATCAGAGTGTTCAGCATGAACTGGGGAGAGGATTTGAACCTCTGATGTAAAGGGCTTAGGCCTTTCGCAATTTACCATGCTCTGCCACCCCAGTATGCCCTTCTATTGGGCGGCAGGGGTTTTGGCCCTCCCTTCACTTAATTTATTTGTTTTCATCAATTAGGGGTGGGGCATGCCTTAAGCATAGGCCCCTCTTTTCCGATCCTTTCGTACTAGGAAAAGTAGCGTTACAGATAGAAACTGACCTGGATTGCTCCGGTCTGAACTCAGATCACGTAGGACTTTAATCGTTGAACAAACGAACCCTTAATAGCGGCTGCACCATTAGGATGTCCTGATCCAACATCGAGGTCGTAAACCCCCTCGTCGATATGGGCTCTGGGAGAGGATTGCGCTGTTATCCCTAGGGTAACTTGGTTCGTTGATCGACTTTTTAGTCGGATCATTATTGGTCAGATATTCTGCGGCTTAGAGATGTTTCTCTTGGCTTTAGGGGTTTGGCCCAGTCCACTCGGAGGCTTATTTTTCCTCCGTGGTCGCCCCAACCGAAGGTAAAATTTCATGGCCACTAAGTTCTTGCTTCTTAAGGAGTCGTTTAACGTGGCTGAATTTTGTACCTTAAGCTCCAAAGGGTCTTCTCGTCTTGTATTATTATACCCGCTTCTGCACGGATAGATCAATTTCACTGACTGGAAGGGGGAGACAGTTAAGCCCTCGTCTAGCCATTCATACAGGTCTCTATTTAAGAGACAAGTGATTGCGCTACCTTTGCACGGTCAAAATACCGCGGCCGTTGAACCCGTAGTCACTGGGCAGGCTGGACCTCCTATACTTAATCTAGTTGCAGGAGGCGATGTTTTTGGTAAACAGGCGAGGCTTGTGTTTGCCGAGTTCCTTCCCTTTCTTTTAGTCTTTCCCTTAAAATGGCACTCCAGTGTGGGGTTAACGATCATTTAGTTGTGAGTTCTTCTTGGGGTTTTTACTATTCACAATGCCCTCTTGAGTTGGGTTCGTTAAGTTCCAGCGGTTGGTCCGATCTGGTTTACACTTGTGGCGGGAGAAGATCAGGTCTTCTTGTTACTCATTCTAGCATAATCTCTTCCATGGGGGCATGGGTCGGCCTGATATAACTAGGGGAGTAAGATTCTTTATCGGTATAATAAATTTACTTCTGTCTGAGCTTTAACGCTTTCTGCTTAGATGGCTGCTTTCAGGCCCACTAGAACAGTGTGTCTTATGTATTATGATCTTTATCCTCCTGCAAAGGTTGTATCCTTTGTTGAAGGGGCTGTACCCCCTTCAACTAACTCTCGTACTTTCCCTTAAGCATCTTGGTGATACTTCTTCTGATTTGGGGGGTGCGAGGCTGAACTTCTATCCACTTCTCAGGCAACCAGCTATCACCAGGTTCGGTAGGTCTGTCACTTCTACCCGGAGCTCTTCCCACTCTTTTGCCACAGAGACGGGTTAGCCCTAAATTACATAGGCTGTCTCGGGGTAGCTCACCTGGTTTCGGGGTATCAAACTAAAGGTCTCTTTGCTTGAGGGTACTGGCTAAATCATGATGCAAAAGGTACAAGGTTTAATCTTTGTTTCTTAGTGCTTATATGGGTTGTTTCACTTCTCTTTCAGCTTTCCCTTGCGGTACTTTCTCTATCGCTTTGGGTTGAACCTTTTCTGTCTCCCATACTTAGGTAAAAAAATGGTTTAGTTCGTGGCGTTGGGTTTTGTTTTGTTATGAATAAAGTTTAGTTATATTGGTAGTCAAGCTAGCTGGTTAGCTCAGGGTGATCCAACTTGCATGGATGTCTTCTCGGTGTAAGTGAGATGCTTGACTAACTCAGCCACGCCCTGAATTTAATCCAAGTGCACCTTCCGGTACACTTACCATGTTACGACTTGCCTCCCCTTGTCACTGCTATGATGTTAGGTAGCTTTATTGCACTTTGACAGGGGAGAGTGACGGGCGGTGTGTACGCGTCTCAGAGCCGGGTTCAAAAGGACACTCTGCTTCCTTTTTACTACTAAATCCTCCTTCAGGCACTATTTCATGTTGCACATCCGTAGTGTTCTATAATAGAAAATGTAGCCCATTTCTTCCCGCTTCGTACGCTACACCTCGACCTGACGTTCTGGGTTGTGCCCATTTTGCTTACTTTTATTGCCTTCACAGGGTAAGCTGACGACGGCGGTATATAGGCTGGGGTGGCTAGAAGTGGTGAGGTTTAACGGGGGTTATCGGTTCTAGAACAGGCTCCTCTAGGGGGGTCTGAGGCACCGTCAGGTCCTTTGGGTTTCAAGCTAATGCTCGTAGTACCCGGGCGGACGTCTAACTGTAGTTCGACGCCTGGGTTTATGGCTGAGCATAGTGGGGTATCTAATCCCAGTTTGTTTCTCAGCTTTCGTGGGGTCAGGTGGGCTTTCTTAAAGCTACTTTCGTATATTGGGCTTCGGACTCCTAGAAGCGTATGACAGCCAAAGGGCCATTCGACTTTATTAATTTACTATCCTTAACCACCCTTTACGCCGTTGTACTATCAACTAGGGCCTCTCGTTTAACCGCGGTGGCTGGCACGAGTTTTACCGGCCCTCTTAACCCTGACTGAGTCAAGTTTTCACTCATGGCTTAATATTTATCACTGCTGAATTCCCTTGGGGGTGTGGCTAGGCCAGGCGTCTTGGGCTAAATGTTTGTGCCTGATGCCTGCTCCTCGTCCCCGGGCAGGGGATTGAGGGCGTACTCACGGGGCTGCGGAGACTTGCATGTGTAAGTTGGGTTAGAGCTGATAATAAGGTCAGGACCATGCCTTTATGCATGCGGAGCTTCTCAGGGCCCATCTTAACATCTTCAGTGTCATGCTTTGTATTAAGCTACGCTAGC